TTTTTATTTTATTGAGTTTAATAATTTTAAACTTAAACAATAAATAAAATAAATAAAAAGTTTCTGTTTAAAAAATTAAGTAAAGAATTTTAATTTTTTAAAAAAAAGTAAAAAAATAAAATTTTTTATTAAATGTTTACTGAATATATGATAGATAATCATTTATTAGTATATCTTTATATTTAATTATTAATAATTATCTAAATATATGTATAAAAGTCTATATATATAATTATCTAATTAACAGTAATTAAAATAACATTATCAATAATATTTAATTAATATAATAATATTTATATATAAATTATTTATAGATAAATATGAAAAATTATTAGTCATTAAGTTACTGAATCATAAGAAAAAAAAGAAAGAAATAGTTAACAATAATATTTAATTTATATAAAATAGTTAATTAAATATATATTTACCTGGTAAATTCTGAAATAATTATAAAAATAATACTTTATTAATAAAAATAAATTTAACTACAATGTATATAATGTATATATATATATATAAATAATTTATATATATATATATAAATATATATATATATACATTTATATATAATTAAATTATTTATATAATATAAAATAAATTATTTATTTAATTATATACAATAAATTATTTATATATATATAAATAATTATATATTATATAAATGTAAATATATTATTAAATAAGAATATTTCTTTTTTTTTTAATTGATTTAAAAAAAAAAAAAGAAATTATTATTTATAATTATAAAAATAACTATAAAAATTATTTAATTTTATAATTTATTATATATTATATATATATATTAATATAAAGATAATTATAAAAATTATTTAACTTTATAATTTATTATATATTATATATTTATTGATATAAAAATAATTATATTATAATATTTATTTAATATTATATAAATATTATATATATATTACTTAATTTTTTTAATATTAATGATTTAATTTATATTAATGATTTTATAATTATAAATAATAAATAAATTATAAAAATTATAAATAAATTGAAATTTAATTTTTTATTAAATTTTTCTTTATTTTAAATTAATGTATTAATATTTCATTATAATTAAATTTTTACCCCTACCTCTAAAATAAAAATTTAATTATAATGAAATATTAATACATTAATTAAAAATGGAGCTAAGTTACTATAATTATTAATATATGAATATAATTATAGAAATTTATTTTTATAATTATAAATAATAATTTTTTATAATTATAAATAATAATTTATATTTATAATAAATTAATATTAAAATAATTTATTGTATGTAAATTTATAAATATTATAAAATTTGATTAATTTTAAAAATAAAGTTTATAAAATTTAATTTTGGTTTAAAATTTATTTAATTTTTAATTTATATGTAAATTTTTGTAGTAATAAAATTAATATTTAATATAATAATTTTACAGTAATTAAATTTAAAAATTAATGCAAATTAGATTTAGTAATTAATTATATAATAAAAAAAATTTGTGCCAGCATTTGCGGTTATACAAATTATTTAAATAAATTTTATTAATATTAAATATAATTGTTTTATAATATTTAAATAAAAATTTAATAATTAAAGTGAAATTTTTTATTTTTATTAATTTAATTAAATAATAATTGAATTTTGAAATTTAATAAATAAACTAGGATTAGATACCCTATTATTTTAAATGTAAAATTAATATTAAGGGATTAATAGTTATGATCTTTAAATTTAAAAAATTTGGCGGTATTTTAGTCTATTTAGAGGAATCTGTTCTATAATTGATAGTTCACGATAAATTTTACTTAATTTATTAATTAATATATCGTCGTTAACAAAATATTTTTTAAGAATAAAAATTTTTTTTAAATTTAATTAAATTTTATTTCAGATCAAGATGTTGTTTATAATTATGAAGAAATGGATTACAATAAATTAATTTATATTATGAATAATTTATATAAAAATAAATTTGAAGGTGGATTTAATAGTAATTTTTAATATATTTTAAGAATGATTTAAGCACTAAAATATGCACATATCGCCCGTCGCTCTTATTTATTAAATAAGATAAGTCGTAACAAAGTAGATGTACTGGAAAGTGTATCTAGAATGCAAATTAAAGCTTTTATAGTTTTTCATTTACATTGAAAAGAATCTTTTAATTTAGATAATTTGAAGTTAAAATTTTATTAAAAATTTATTTATTAAATTATTTTTAATTAAAATATTATTAAGTTAATTAATATTTAAGTATATTTAAGAAAAAATTATAAATAATTATAGTTTATTAGTAATGAAAATGAATTACTGTTAATTAGATTAAAGAATTTTTTATTAAAAGTACCTTTTGTATCAGGGTTTATTTAATTAATAATTTTTATTAAATTATTCTCGAATTTAAAAGATTTAATTTATTATTTTTAATATTGTTATATAAATATATATAATACTAAATTAGTAATGAAATGTTAAACGTTTTTAAATATATCTAGTTTTTTTAGAAAAAAATTTAATTTTATTATAAATTATTATTTAAATTTAAATATAAATTTAAATATTTATTTATAAAAAAATTTTTAGGGATAAGCTTAAAAATTAAATTATATTAATATAAATAAAATTAAATAAATTTATGATTAGAAATTTCAATAATATAAATAATTTTATAATTTATAAATAAAAATTTTAATTTTTATTAAATTAATTTATAGATAAAAATATTTAATTTAATTAATAGATTAAATTAATAATGATAAAATTAGTATATTTATAATTAATTAAATTTTAAAAAATTTAAAATTTAAAATAAGGAATTCGGCAATATTAATTACTCGCCTGTTTATCAAAAACATGGTTTTTTGTTTATAATTAAAGATTTAATCTGCCCACTGATTAATTAAAGGGCCGCAGTATATTGACTGTGCAAAGGTAGCATAATCATTTGTCTCTTAATTGTTGACTTGTATGAATGATTGGACGAGGTAATTACTGTCTCATTTTTATTTAAAGTAAAATTTTATTTTTAAGTTAAAAAGCTTAAATAAAATTTAAGGACGAGAAGACCCTATAGAGTTTAATTAATTTAGTAAAAATTATTATTTTTGAATTTAGATTATTTTTATAATTATTAATTTAATTGGGGTGATTAAAAAATTTAATAAACTTTTTAAAATATTATTCAAAAAATTTTGTTTAATTTTGATCCAAAATTTTTGATTATTTGATTAAATTACCTTAGGGATAACAGCGTTATTATTTTGGAAAGTTCATATTTATAAAATAGTTTGCGACCTCGATGTTGAATTAAGAAAAATTTTTGGTGCAGTAATTAAAATTTTTAGTCTGTTCGACTATTAAATTCTTACATGATTTGAGTTCAAACCGGTGTGAGCCAGGTTGGTTTCTATCCTAAATTATATAAAATATTTTAGTACGAAAGGACCATATATTTAATTAATAATTTAATTATGAATTACTTTGGCAGAATAGTGTAATGAATTTAGAATTCATAAATGTATTTATTATACAGGTAATAATATATTTTATTGATATATTTATAATTTTTATTAATGCATTATTATTAATTATTTGTTTATTAGTAGGAGTAGCTTTTTTAACATTATTAGAACGTAAAGTTCTAGGATATATTCAAATTCGTAAAGGACCAAATAAAGTAGGATTTATAGGATTATTACAACCTTTTAGTGATGCTATTAAATTATTTAGTAAAGAACAAACTTTTCCTATTTATTCAAATTATTTAATATATTATTTTAGTCCAATTTTAAGTTTTATATTATCTATAATTGTTTGATTAATTATACCTTATTATTTTATAATAATTAATTTTAATTTAGGTATTTTATTTATATTATGTTGTTTAAGTATAGGAGTATATGGATTAATAATTGCTGGTTGGTCTTCTAATTCTATATATTCTTTATTAGGAGGTTTACGAGCTATTGCTCAAACTATTTCTTATGAAATTAGTTTAGCATTAATTTTAATAAGATTTATTTTATTAATATTAAGATTTAATTTTTTAAATTTTCTTAAATATCAATATTTTAGTTGAATATTAATTATTTCTTTGCCTTTAATATTAATATGATTAGCTACTATATTAGCAGAAACTAATCGAACTCCATTTGATTTTGCAGAAGGAGAATCTGAATTAGTTTCTGGATTTAATGTTGAATATAGAAGAGGAGGATTTGCATTAATTTTTTTGGCTGAATATTTAAGAATTTTATTTATAAGAATATTATTTGTTATAATTTTTATAGGAGGATATACAATAAGAATGATATTTTATATAAAAATATTATTTATATCATTTTTTTTTTTATGAGTTCGAGGTACTTTACCTCGTTTTCGTTATGATAAATTAATATATTTAGCTTGAAAATGTTATTTACCTTTTTCTATTAATATATTAATTTTTTATATTGGATTTAAAGTTTTTTTAGAAATTTATTAAAAAAAAATAGTAAAATTAATAGAAGATTAAACTTCTTTTTTATGTTTTCAAAACATATACTTTAACAAGTTCATTAATTTAATTAGTTAATTTATCTCATCTATTGATTAATAAAGGATTAATTAAATAATAAGAAAAATATAATACAGTTAAAGTTTGTCCTGTTATAATATAAGGATCTTCAACAGGTTTAGCTCCAATTCATGTTAATAAAATTACTATACAAAGAAAAATTCAAAATATAATTTGATTAATAGGATAAAATTGAATTCCTTGAAATTTAGATTTTATAAAAGGTAAAATAAATAAAATTGCAATAGATATAACTAAAGCAATTACTCCTCCTAATTTATTAGGAATGGACCGTAAAATTGCATAAGCAAATAAAAAATATCATTCTGGTTGAATATGTTCAGGAGTAACTAAAGGATTAGCAGGAATAAAATTATCAGGATCTCCTAATAAATATGGATTTATTAAACATAAATTAATTAATAAAAATAATATAATAATAAATCCAATAATATCTTTTAATGAAAAATAAGGGTGAAAAGGAATTTTATCAAAATTACTATTTGATCCAATTGGATTATTAGAACCAGTTTGATGTAAAAATAATAAATGAATTATTACAAGGGCTGCAATTATAAAAGGTAATAAAAAATGAATAGTAAAAAATCGAGTTAAAGTAGCATTATCAACTGCAAATCCTCCTCATACTCATTGTACTAATATATTTCCTAAATAAGGAACAGCAGATAATAAATTAGTAATTACTGTTGCTCCTCAAAAAGATATTTGTCCTCAAGGAAGAACATATCCTATAAAAGCTGTTCTTATAGTTACAAATAAAATTAATACACCAATTATTCATGTATGTATTAAATAATATGAATTATAATAAATTCCTCGGCCAATATGAAAATAAATACAAATAAAGAAAAAAGATGCCCCATTAGCGTGGATAATACGTAAAATTCATCCATAATTTACATCTCGACAAATATGAATTACTCTATTAAAAGCTATTTCAATATTAGCACAATAATGTATTGCTAAAAAAATTCCTGAAAGAATTTGAATAATTAAACATAGTCCTAATAAAGATCCAAAATTTCATCAAGTTGAAATATTTGATGGGGTAGGTAAATCAATTAATGAGTTATTTATAATTTTAATAAGAGGATGAGATTGACGAAAAGGTTTATTCATTAGTTTTTTTGACGAAGAGGACCTAAATTTTTATTAGTAATTTTAATAACAGTAATTAATGTAAATAATAAATAAATAATTCTGATTAATGTAATATTTTTTGAATTTAAATTATATAATTTATTTAAATTAAAAATTATACTTATTTCATTATTTAAATTAATAAGATTAAGATAAAAAGGATCAATAATTATAATTAATAAAATTATAAATAATAATAAAAAAATATTTATAAAAAAAAATGATCTTGAAAATTGATATTTTTCATTAGAGGCTAATCTTGTTATATAAATAAATAAAATTATTATTCCACCAATTATAATAATAAATAAAATATATGAAAATCAGAATAAATTATTAATAAATCCTGTAATTAAACTAATTAATAAAGTTTGAATAATTAATAAAAATCCTATAATTAAAGGATGTTTTATTTTTACAATATTTATAGTAATTAAAATACTTATTATTAAAATGATATAAAGAATTTCAGAAAATAGTTTAATTAAAATAATAATTTTGGAGATTATAGATAATATATTTAGTATTTTTTCTGAAGTTTTTAAATATTTAAATTATTTTTAATTTACAAAATTAATGTTTTATTTTTTAAACTATAAAAACTTATGTTAATATTTTATATAATCATTTTATATTTAAGAGGTTTAATAATTTTTTGTTTAAATTTTAAACATTTCTTAATTACTTTATTAAGTTTAGAATATTTAGTAATTAGTTTGTTTATATTTATAATATATTTTTTAGGAAAATATGGATTTGAAATATATTTTTCAATAATTTTCATTACTTTTTGTGTTTGTGAAGGGAGTTTAGGTTTAGCAATTTTAGTTAGATTAATTCGTACACATGGAAATGATTATTTTAAAAGTTTTAATTTTTTGTCATGTTAAAATTTATATTTATAAATTTATTTATAATATTTTTTATAAAAAATAAAATATTTTATTATAGTAATTTAATTTTTGTAATGTTATTTATATTTCAATTTTTTTGAACAAATCAAATATTTATTAGAATTTCATATTTTTTTGGAGTAGATATTTTGTCTTTTTTTTTAATTATTTTGTCTTTTTGAATTACAAGTTTAATAATTTTATCAAGAGAAAATATTTTTTATACAAATAATAAATCATTATTTTTTATATTTAATTTATTAATATTAATATGATTATTGATTTTATCATTTATAAGTTTATCTTTATTAGGATTTTACATTTTTTTTGAAAGAAGATTAATTCCTACCTTATTTTTAATTTTAGGTTGAGGATATCAACCTGAACGATTACAAGCAGGAATTTATTTATTATTTTATACTTTATTTTTATCTTTACCTATATTTATTAGAATTATTTATTTATATAAAGATATAAGATTATTTTATATAAGTTTTAAAGAAACTTTTTATTTAAATAATTTATTTTATTTATCAATAATTTTAGCTTTTTTAGTAAAAATTCCTATATTTTTAGTTCATTTATGATTACCAAAGGCTCATGTAGAAGCACCAATTTCTGGTTCTATAATTTTGGCAGGAATTATATTAAAATTAGGAGGTTATGGTATTATTCGTGTTATAGAATTAATAATAAAAAAAGGTTTAATTTTAAATTTTATTTGGATAGTAATTAGTTTAATTGGAGGAATTTATATTTCTATAATTTGTTTAACTCAAGTAGATTTAAAATCTTTAATTGCTTATTCATCAGTTGTTCATATAGGAATAATATTAATTGGTTTATTAACACTTAATTATTGAGGTATATTAGGTGGTTTAAAATTAATAATTGGACATGGATTATGTTCATCAGGATTATTTTGTTTGGCTAATATAGTTTATGAACGAAGAGGAAGACGAAGTTTATTATTAAATAAAGGCTTATTAAATTTAATACCAAATTTATGTTTATGATGATTTTTATTAAGAATTTCTAATATAGCTTCTCCTATTTCATTAAATTTATTAGGTGAAATTAGTTTATTAAATAGAATTTTAAGTTGAAATTATAAAATTATAATTTTATTAATAATTATATCTTTTTTTAGAGCAATTTATACTTTATATTTATATTCTTATAGTCAACATGGAAAATTTTATTCTGGATTATTTAGTTATTTTAATGGATATAGACGAGAATACCTTCTATTATTTTTACATTGATTTCCATTAAATATTTTATTTTTAAAGGGAAATTTAATAGTTTGATTTTAATTTAAATAGTTTAATTAAAATATTGATTTGTGGAATCAAAGATATAATAATTATTTTAAATAATAAATTTATTTAAATTAAATTTTTTAATTTTTTTATTTATATCTTTAAGTTTATTTATTTTAGGTTTATATTTTTTATATAATGGAATAATTTATTTTTTAGAATGAGAATTTTTATCTTTAAATAGAAATTCAATTGTTTATGTATTTTTATTTGATTGAATAAGTTTATTATTTATAAGATTTGTTTTTTATATTTCATCAATAGTTATTTATTATAGAAATGATTATATATCAGGAGATATAACAAAAGAACGATTTTTATATTTAGTAATTTTATTTGTAATTTCAATAATATTAATAATTGTTAGTCCTAATTTAATTTCTATTTTAGTAGGATGAGATGGTTTAGGATTAGTTTCTTATTGTTTAGTAATTTATTATCAAAATGAAAAATCTTTTAATGCTGGAATATTAACAGTTTTATCAAATCGGATTGGTGATGTTTGTTTATTAATTGGAATTGGTTGGATATTAAATTATGGAGGATGAAATTTTTATATTTATATAGATTATTTTATAAATATTTATGAAAGAAACTTTATTATATTTATAATTTTAATTGCAGGTATAACAAAAAGAGCTCAAATTCCTTTTTCTGCATGATTACCTGCTGCAATAGCAGCTCCTACACCGGTTTCAGCTTTAGTTCATTCTTCTACTTTAGTTACTGCTGGAGTTTATTTATTAATTCGATTTTATAATTTGATAAATAATACAGTTTTTTTTAATATATTATTATTAATTGGTTGTTTAACAATATTTATATCTGGAATTGGGGCTAATTATGAATTTGATTTAAAAAAAATTATTGCTTTGTCAACCTTAAGACAATTAGGTTTAATAATAAGTATTTTAAGAATAGGTTATGTTAAATTATCATTTTTTCATTTATTAACTCATGCATTATTTAAGGCATTATTATTTATATGTGCTGGTATAATTATTCATTGTTTAGGAGATACACAAGATATTCGTTATATAGGTAAATTAGTGAATTTTATACCAGTTACTTTAATTTGTATAAATATTTCTAATATGGCTTTATGTGGATTACCTTTTTTAGCAGGATTTTATTCTAAAGATTTAATTTTAGAAATAATATCTATAAGAAATGTTAATTTTTTAATTTATTTATTATTTTATATTTCTACAGGATTAACTGTAAGATATAGAGTTCGTTTAGTTTATTATTCGATAATAAATAAATTTAATTATCATAGTTTATTTTGTATTAATGAAAATAGTATTTTTATATTATTAGGAATAATAGGATTAGTTTTTATAGCAATTTTTGGGGGAAGAATACTTATATGATTTTTATTTTCATGGGAAAGTTTAGTTTTATTAACATTTATTATAAAATTAATAGTAATTATTGTTATTATATTAGGAGTATGGTTAGGTTATGAATTATCTATTATTAAAATAAATAATTTAATATTTAGTTTAAATCAAAAAAAAATAGTAAATTTTTTAGGAACTATATGATATATACCTATTATTTTTAGTTACGGAATTTCTAAAACTTTTCTTGAGGAAAGAAATAAATTAAATAAATTATTTGATCAGGGTTGAAGAGAATTATTAGGGGTTCAAGGATTGTATAATTATTTAAATAAAAATAGAAATATTTTATCTTTAATTCAAATTAATGATTTAAAATTAATTTTTATATTTTTTATAATATTTATATTATTTTTATATTTAATTTTTTATTCATATAGCTTATAATTAGAGTTTAATATTGAAGATATTAAGGAAAATAAATTTATTTTATGAATATATTTATAAATAAAAAAAATATTATTTTTACAATGAAAATGTAATGTTTTTATTAAACTATATAAATTAATAAAAAGATATTAATAGAATTACACTACTATAAAAAAAGTTAGCAGCTTTTTTTAAAATTTTATATCTTAAAAATTTAATTGGAAATTAAATTCAATTTTATCATTAACAATGATATACCTCTTTTTGGTTTCAATTAAAGTAAGGATTTCTAAATCTAATTTTAGGTCGAAACTAAATGTAATATTTTACTTCATTACTAAAGATAAATTGTATAAACAATTTCTTTTAGATGCAACCTAAATATTAAAAATTAACTATTATCCTTTATTTATTAGTTCAATCTAAGGCACCTTGATTTCATTCGTGATAAATTCCTAAAAGAAGAATTAATATAAAAAATAAATTAATTCAAATTCAATTATTTAATATAGAAAAATTAAATACTATAATTAATGGAAAAATTAATGTAATTTCTACATCAAAAATTAAAAAAATAACAGCAATAAGAAAAAAATGTATAGAAAAAGGAATTCGAGCAGAATTTATTGGATCAAATCCACATTCAAAAGGAGAATTTTTTTCTCGATCTATAAAAGTTTTTTTAGAAATAATAGAACAAATAATTATTATAATTAAAGAGATAATTGTAAAAATTATAATTATAATTATATTGATATATATTATTTATACTAAAATTTATAGACTTTTTGATTGGAAGTCAAATATACTTATTATATTATATAAATAATTAATTATTCATTATCTTCCTCATCAATAAATAGAAATATAAAGAAAAAGTCATACTACATCAACAAAATGTCAATATCAAGCAGAAGCTTCAAATCCAAAGTGGTGATTTCTAGAAAAATGAGAAGAAATTTGACGTAATAAACAAATAATTAAAAAAGTTGTACCAATAATTACATGAAGACCATGAAATCCTGTTGCTATAAAAAAAGTTGAACCATAAACAGCATCTCTAATAGTGAAAGAAGCTTCATAGTATTCATAAGCTTGAAGTATTGTAAAGTAAATTCCTAAAATTACTGTAAAAAAGAGACTTTGAATAGCTTGATTATAATTATTTTCTAAGATTCTATGATGAGCTCAAGTAACAGTTAAACCTGATGATAATAAAATTACAGTATTTAATAAAGGAATTTGTATAGGATTAAAAGGATTAATTCCTTTTGGAGGTCATATTCTTCCAATTTCAATTGAAGGAGATAATCTTCTATGAAAAAAAGCTCAAAAAAAACTTACAAAAAAAAATATTTCTGAAATAATAAATAAAATTATTCCGTAGCGTATTCCATTAATTACAGGTATAGTGTGTAATCCTTGATAAGTTCTTTCTCGAGTAATATCTCGTCACCATTGAATTATAGTTAAAATTAAAATTAAATTTCCTAAAAATAATAATGTGTTATTAAATTGATGAAATCATATAATTATACCTGATACTGTAATTAAAGCTCCTAAAGCTCCTGTTAAAGGTCATGGACTATAATCTACTAAATGAAAAGGATGGTTATGTTTTATAGACATTAAACTTCACTAGAATAAAGAGTTGATAAAACTGAAAATACATAAGCTTGAATAATAGAAACTGCAAATTCAAGTATTAATAATAAAATTTGTGTTAATAATAATAAAGAAATTATAATTGGTATTATTGATGATCCTGTGTTTCCTAATAATGTTAATAAAAGATGACCGGCAATTATATTTGCTGCTAATCGAATTGCTAAAGTTCCAGGACGAATAATATTACTAATTGTTTCAATACATACTATGAAAGGTATAAGTACATTAGGAGTTCCTTGAGGAACTAAATGAGTAAATATATGATTTGTGTTGTTAATTCAACCGTAGATTATAAATGAAATTCATAAAGGTAAAGCTAAAGTTAAGGTAAAATTTATATGACTAGAACTAGTAAAAATATAAGGAAATAATCCTAATAAATTATTAAATATAATAAATAAAAATAATCTTGTAAAAATTATTGAAATTTTATAATTTTTAACACCTAATAAAGTTTTAAATTCTTGATTTAATTTCATTAAAATGTTAGTTCAAATAAAATATAAACGATTTGGTAAAATTCAAAATAGTGTAGGTATAATAATTAAACCTAAAATTGAACTAAATCAATTTAAAGATCAATTTAAAATAGTTGTTGAAGGATCAAAAACAGAGAATAAATTAGTTATCATTTTCAAAAATTTTTAAATAAAGGTAAAGATTTAGGAGTTAATGATTTAAAATTAATTTTTAATAAATAATAATTTTTTGTTATAAATAATAAATATAATATAATAAAAATTATATATAAAATTAATCAATTTATAGGAGCTATTTGAGGAATAAAAGAATATTTATATATAAATAATTTTAATATGACATATTAATGTTATATTTTAACTAATTCTTTCATTAGAAGTAAATGTTAAATTACTATAAATTGGTTTAAGAGACCATTACTTACTTTCAGTCATCTAATGAAAGATTTTTTAATCAATTAAGAAAATTTTTTAAAGATGTTCTTTCAATAACAATAGGTATAAAACTATGGTTTGCGCCACAAATTTCTGAACATTGTCCAAAAAATAAACCGGGTTGATTTATAAAAAAATTTGTTTGATTTAATCGTCCTGGTGTTGCGTCAATTTTGACACCTAATGAAGGAACTGTTCATGAATGAATTACATCTGTTGCTGTTGCTAATAATCGGATTTGAGCTATAAAAGGTAAAACAACATTATTATCGACATCTAATAATCGAAAAGAAGATTTAGTTAAATTATTAACTTGAATTATATATGAATCGAAACTATTTTTTAAAAAATCTGTATATTCATATCTTCAATATCATTGATGACCAATTGATTTCAAAGTAATTAAAGGATTATTTAATTCATCTATTAAATATAATAAACGTAATGAAGGTAAAGCAATAAAAATTAATGTAATAGCAGGAAGAATTGTTCAAATTAATTCAATTAATTGTCCTTCTAATAAAAATCGATTAATATATTTATTAAAATAAAGTGAAGATATTAAATAACTTACTAAAATAGTAATTATAATTAAAATTAATAAAGTATGATCATGAAAGAAAATTAATTGTTCTATTAATGGAGATTGAGCATCTAATAATAAATAATTATTTCAAGTATTCATATTCTAAAAAAAGAATATTCTTTATATATGAAGCTTAAATTCATTGCACTAATCTGCCATTTTAGAAGTTATTAATTAAAGGAAGTTCATTATAAGAATGTTCTATGGGAGGATATTTTTGTATTCATTCAATAGAAGAAGGAAAATTTATACCAAAAATAGGTGAACGATTAGAAATTAATCTTTCTCATATAATATAAATAAAAAAAATAATTCTAACAAGAGAAATAGTTGATCCAATTGATGAAATAATATTTCAATTTATATAAGCATCTGGATAATCTGAATAACGTCGAGGTATACCTCTTAATCCTAAAAAATGTTGAGGAAAAAAAGTTATATTTACTCCAATAAATATAATAAAAAATTGAATTTTTAATCATTTATTATAAAAAGTTGTTCCTGTAAATAAAGGTCATCAATGAATAAATCCTGCTATAATAGCAAAGACAGCTCCTATGGAAAGAACATAATGGAAATGTGCAACTACATAATATGTATCATGTAAAATAATATCAATAGAAGAATTAGCTAAAATTACTCCTGTTAATCCTCCTACTGTAAATAAAAATACAAATCCTAAAGCTCAAAGTAATGAAGGACTATAATTTAATTGAGCTCCATGAAGAGTTGCTAATCATCTAAAAATTTTAATTCCCGTAGGAACAGCAATAATTATAGTTGCTGATGTAAAATAAGCTCGTGTATCTACATCTATACCTACTGTAAATATATGATGAGCTCAAACTACAAATCCTAATAAACCAATAGCTAATATTGCATAAATTATACCTAAAGCTCCAAAAGTTTCTTTTTTTCCTCTTTCTTGACTAATAATATGAGAAATTATTCCAAATCCTGGAAGAATTAAAATATAAACTTCTGGGTGTCCAAAAAATCAAAATAAATGTTGGTAAAGAATAGGATCTCCTCCTCCAGCTGGATCAAAAAAAGAAGTATTTAAATTACGATCAGTTAAAAGTATAGTAATAGCTCCTGCTAAAACTGGAAGAGATAAAAGAAGTAAAAGTGCTGTAATAGCTACAGATCAAACAAATAAAGGAATTCGATCTAAAGTTAAATTTTCTGAACGTATATTTAAAACTGTAGTAATAAAATTAATAGCTCCTAAAATTGAAGAAACACCTGCTAAATGTAATCTAAAAATTGTTAAATCAACTGAAGCACCAGCATGAGCAATATTAGCAGATAAAGGAGGGTAAACGGTTCATCCTGTACCTGCTCCTCTTTCAGCCAAACTACTTCTTAATAGAAGAGTGAGAGAAGGAGGTAATAATCAAAAACTTATATTATTTATACGAGGAAAAGCTATATCAGGAGCTCCTAATATTAAAGGTACTAATCAATTACCAAATCCACCAATTATAATAGGCATTACTATAAAAAAAATTATAATAAAAGCATGAGCTGTAACAATAACATTATAAATTTGATCATCACCAATTAAAGACCCAGGCTGACCTAATTCTGCTCGAATTAATAAACTTAAAGAAGTTCCTAATATTCCTGATCATGCACCAAAAATAAAATATAAAGTACCAATATCTTTATGATTTGTCGAAAAAAGTCATTTATTCGGTGAAATGACTGATTAAAGGTAATAAACTGTAAATTTATTTATGAGAATATTTCTCTTTCACCAAAAAAGTTTTATAGTCTATAAATAAGATTTTAAATTGCAAATTTAAAGAAGCAAAAAGCTAAGACTTAAAGAATAAGTTCTTTATACTTAACTTTGAAGGCTAAAAGTTTATTTAACTTAAAGTCTTAAAAAATAAAATATAATAAAGTAAATAAAGGTAAACTTAATAAAGAAATTATTCTTATTCTAATGAGAAAATAATTTATTTTAAAATTAATTTGAATAAATCATTTTTGTTCTATATTTAATAAAAGAAAAGAATTTAAAGCTAATCGTAAATAAAAAAATAAATTAATTAATGTTAATACAGATATAATTGTAAGTAAAAAAAAATAATTATTTATAATTAAATTATTAATAATTATTCATTTTGGAAAAAATCCTAAAAAAGGTGGTAAACCACCTAAAGAAAGAAAATTTATAAATAATAAAAATTTATTTATTAAATTAAAATTTATTGTTAAATAAATTTGATTAATAAAAAATAAATTAAAATTTATAAAAATTGAAATTATTAAAATAGTTAATAAAGAATAAATTAAAAAATAAGTTTTTCATAAATTATTATTTATAATTATTGATCTAATTATTCAACCAATATGATTAATTGAGGAAAAAGCTATAATTTTTCGTAAATTTGTTTGATTTAATCCTCCAAAACTTCCAATCAATGTTCTGAAAATTGCAATAAATTGTATATAAATTTCATTTCTAAGATAAGAAATTAAAATTATAGGAGCAATTTTTTGTCATGTTAATAAAATTAAATTTATTAATCAAGTTAAATTTTCTGCAACAGATGGAAATCAAAAATGAAAAGGAGCTGCTCCTAATTTTAAAAATAATGAAGATAATAAAAGTATTTTAATAGAATTATTTATTTGTAAAGAAAAATAATTTAAATAAATTAAAAATGAGAATAAAATAAAGAAAATCAAAGTTGATGAAGCAAATGCTTGTGTAAGAAAATATTTCAAAGATGCTTCTGTGGAAAAAATATTTTTTGTATTACTTATCAAAGGAATAAATGACAATAAATTAATTTCTAATCCTATTCATGCCCCTAATCATGAATTGGATGAAATTGTAAAAATTGTTCTTCCTACAAGTATACAAAAAAATAAAAATTTATTAGGAATAAAAAAAATTAAAAAGAAAAGGAATAAAACCTTTATAAGTAGGGTATGAACCTACTAGCTTATATTTAGCTTACCTTTTTACATTTAAGTATAAGATGTACAAAAACTTTTGAAGTTTTAAGAAATAGTTTAATTCTATTAAATGTAAATAATATTATAATGAAGGTACAAATGTACATGATTTACCCTATCAAGATAATCCTTTCGAAAATCAGGCACTTCATT